ATTTCATTAATTCAATTTCGTTTTTATTAAGACTTAATTCCGTAAAAACCCGTTCCTTTTTTGAAATATCATGAACTGTTCTTGTTGCTTGAGCGCCTTTTTTTAGGAAATCGAGAATAGCAGGAAGATTTAAATAAGTTTGATTAGTTATCGGATCATAAAAACCCACTTTCCAAAGATCTCTTCCTTCTCTTCGGGATCGAACATCAATTGCAACGATTCGATAAACGGCTCATTGGGATAGATGTATATGAATAATACCCCTCCCTATAAACGTATTAAGAGGCTTTGGCCTCGTACGGCTCGAGAAAAAATGAAATGAGTAGAAGTTAGCTTTCTGTATAAAATTCAAATATTAAATAGATTAATAAAAACCTTAAATATTTTTTTCCATAAAAAGGATTCGTAACATTCGTACTCTCGTAACTCAAGTTAAATAACTCTCAAATATCTCAACCAAGAATGCTGAAGTACTCTTTTTATTGAGTAGTCTCTATTGTTCAAACAATTGAAAACCAGATTTCCTTGTTTAAGGATTCTTTATCCTTACTTTGAATCTTTGGGTTTAGACATGACTTCGGCGATCTTGAATCGTTTTATTAAAAAAGGGCAGCAACAAAGCCCCTTATTTTTTTGTATGATTTATTTTCTTTCTATCAAAAAATCATACAAACGCTTGATTCACGCATGATAGACGTTTGATTCAAAGAATTTGACAATTTGAAGAAAATTTTCTTTTCCCCCCTTTTCCATTGTAAAATTACTTGAAGGGCTTTTTTTTCAATATAAAAATAAAAAGACTTACGAAGCTGTTCCAACTTAATTGATTCGCACTAACCCTAGATCCTTACTCCTGCGAAAGGAAAAAACTTTCTATTTTCCTCCAGCTCCATCCTGTACTCTAGTAAATAAAATAGAACACAAAATGTCGAGCCAAGAGCACCTATATTCCTATATAAAAAGTGGCGGATCAAAAAATCCACAGCAAATAATGTCCTTCAATTCAAGTCGCACATTGTTTTCTACCACTTAGAATCTACGGTTATACCTTACTTACCCGCATCACACAAAAATAAAAAAGCAAATCTATTTTTTTGAATTAATGAAAAATAAGTGGATTCTTCGTTTCGTTTCAATAGTTTATTCTTAAAAAAAATTGGATTTTTAAATAGAAAGAGAAAGGTGGTGTACAAAGGCAATAGAAGATTGATTCCGTAATGACCGTACTCTGGGACGGAAGGATTCGAACCTCCGAATAGCGGGACCAAAACCCGTTGCCTTACCGCTTGGCTACGCCCCATTTCGATTTTTATTCAAGACTACTAAAAGAGTAATATTGCTATTGGTTGTTCGTCAATTCAATTTCAGCCCGAATTAAATATAGATTACATTGGTGCTAGAGTTTTTACGCGTGTAGATAGCAAATCAAACTTACTTTATTGATCATTACATAGAATTCAATTAAGATATTGTATGAAAATATTATTTCTTTCATTCTCATAAGAGAATGAAAGAATTTTTGATTGAGTAAGTTCAACAAAGTCTTTTTAGACTATCTTTCTTTATTTTTTTCCTTATATAAAAAATATATTAATAACTCAATCAAAATGAAATTATCCACAAGAACACCAAATTTTTTTATGCTTAATATATTTAATTTGATCTGTATTTGTTTGAATTCTGCCCTTTTTTCAAGCACTTTTTTTGTTGCCAAATTGCCGGAGGCCTACGCCTTTTTGAATCCAATCGTAGATGTTATGCCCGTAATACCTCTTTTCTTTCTTCTCTTAGCCTTTGTTTGGCAAGCAGCTGTAAGTTTTCGATGAAATTATTAATACTGTCTTAGAAAAATTCACGATTTTTATTCTTCCAACAATAGCTCAAAAAAATCTTGACGTATGAACGAACCCTGAATTCAAACCTGGATCATTCTATTTCTTCAATTTTATCCTCTTTTCCCTAAATGAAAGAATCTAATTAGATTCGAGTTCACCAAAAAAAGATCTAGATGTTGGTATGCAAATCTGTTTGAATATGAAAGACTCGACTATTATCACAAATGACTTTCTGAACCCCCCGTTTTTTTTTTTTATTTTTTTCTAGAAAAAAATAAATCACTTGATTTATTGGTATCAAAATAAGATATTTGGTATAAAAATAGAGAATCTATTCTCTTTTTTTTTGAAAAAAAAAAAAAAAGTAAGATCTTGGAGATTGTGTAATGCTTACTCTCAAACTTTTTGTATACACTGTAGTTATATTCTTTATTTCTCTCTTCATATTTGGATTCCTATCTAATGATCCAGGACGTAATCCGGGACGCGAAGAATAAAAAAGAAAGGTTTTTTATTGTTTTATTGCTTTATTTAATTAGTGGAAATGTTCGAATTTTATTAGGATTTTATCTATTACACATCATCAAAAGGAGAAAGGGAAAGAGAGGGATTCGAACCCTCGGTACGATTAACTCGTACAATGGATTAGCAATCCAACGCTTTAG